TTTCGTAATTTCATAATCCAATTTAAAAATTTCATACAAATCACGAGAATGTGTATTCTTCCTCGAATCCATCATTGAGAGGTAAAGGATTAAATCCTTTTAAGATAAGAAATAAAGTTTTTCATCGGAATTTGAATCAAATCAAACCGAAGGAACCCTTAACTATTAGGGGGCTAATAGAACGAATCACACTTTTACCACTAAACTATACCCGCTACAATGTTATTATTGTATATAAATTTACCTTTTGTCGACCAAAAGAATCGGACACGATGAAGATAGAATCATAAAATTATAGTTTTGTTGGGGACTTAATGAGATTAGGAAAAGAGGTCTCATTTAAATAACTAAAGTTCTATTTTTTGTTTTTGCTGGAGGATTTTTAGTTTTTACAGATACGTCTCGACAAAACCACTTAAGTCATAACATAAAATAAAAACGCATTGTGCAAAAATCCATACACAATACATAGTTCCTTTTTTTGAATTTCCCCATTCTCTGCTTGAAAGAAAAGAGAAAGGATTTTTTCAAAAGAAAAGAGAGAGTTTTAATCTTTTTTTAAGGTTTTCCCCGTCGAATTTTCTTATAAAATTTTGGAAACCCGAATCGAATAAAAAAAAATCACAGTCTTTTTTGTTTTGTGGACTCAAGCATTCAAAAAAAGTTTCTTTCTTGAATAACAATAACAAAATTCATTAAAAATATAAAAAATAATTTAAAAATGAAATAATATAAAATTTATTCAATATTAAGGTGTTTTTTTTCTTGTTTTTAGTCCAGCAAAGTAAATGTAAATAGTAAAGAAAAAAAGCAAGAAAAAATAATATTAAAATAATAATAAGAACTCACATTTTGATTCTATTTTGACTCTATACCATAAGAATGAAAATAGTTCTTCTTATCATTGTTGTTGCTTTAATAACAAGCCTTTTTGTTTTCAAATCAGATAAAATTTTTTATATCTATACAAAAAAGGGCCCGGATAGGTACTGACCTATCCGGCCGTGGGAATAAAAAGGGCCCTTTTGAACATTGAACAAACTCAAAGAAATATTCTTTTTTCTATATTTCTATTGGAAATATATTTTTCTAGCCCTTACTTGATCTTTATGGAATTGGAATTGCGGATAAAAGTTGTATATATCTATATAATAAAAAGAGATAAAAAAAATAATAAAGAAAGACTTATACAATTTTATGTATGGGAGAGATGGCTGAGTGGACTAAAGCGGCGGATTGCTAATCCGTTGTACGAGTTATTCGTACCGAGGGTTCGAATCCCTCTCTTTCCGTTTCCGTTGATGAATTGTTTTTTTTCTTTCGAATTTTTCGAACCCTTTTTCTTTTTTCATAGTTAAAGGTGTGGAAAAGATAAAACCTGAAGAAAATTTTTAAATCAAGTAAGACAAATGCCTTTATTTTGTATTCTTCATTCTTCACGCCCAGGATTACGTCCTGGATCATTAGATAGGAATCCGAAAATGAAGAGAGAAACAAAGAATATTACTACTGTGTAAACGAAGAGTTTGAGAGTAAGCATTACACAATCTCCAAGATCATTTTTGGGGGAAAAAGAGAATAGATTCTCCATTTTTATACCACATATCCTATTTTGACTACTATTTTGACACCAAGATATGAGAAGTAGTTTCTAGAAATGGAAAATAATTTTCAAAAAATCATTTGTAATTAAGAGTCTTTTATTGCCAAAATTTGCTTTCATACCCACAATTAGATATTGTGGGGAACCCTAATAGTGCCTTTCACTAGAAAAAGGAAAGGGTCAGAATGATCTGATACAGATTTATCGCGACTATCCAATACTTTGACTCTCAATGTTTTAATTTGATTGCGGGTTCATAATCTAAGATTTTTCTAATCTTATCAATTGTTAGAATTTTTTTTCTTGAAGAAATCATGAATTTTTCTAGGGCAGTATTAAATGTTTCATCGAAAACTTACAGCGGCTTGCCAAACAAAGGCTAAAAGAAAAAAGAGCACAGGTATGACTGGCATAACATCTACGATTGGATTCAAAAAAGCGTAGGCTTCGGGCAATTTGGCGAAGAAAAAATTACTCGAATAAAGGGCAGAATTAAGACAGATACAGATCAAACTAAAGATATTAAGCATAACAAACATTTTGTTCTTGGAGATAATTGAATTTTGATTGAGTTATTGGTATGGTATCGATATAAGGGAAAAAAGAATAAAGTAAAGTAGGGTAGACCCAAAAATCCCTCTTTTTCTTTTATTTTAACTCGCCCAATCAAGAATACTTCAAGTCTCAAAGGAGAATCGAAGAAATCATATTTTCATAAATATCTTAATTGAATTATACGTAATGATCAATAAATTAAGTTTAATTCTATGTCTACACGTGTAAAAATCCTATCAACAATCTAATCTATTCCATACATATTTGTACTGGAATTGACGAACGACTAATAACAATATTAGTGTTTATTAGTGTCGACTAGAAATCTAAATGGGGCGTGGCCAAGTGGTAAGGCAACGGGTTTTGGTCCCGCTATTCGGAGGTTCGAATCCTTCCGTCCCAGCGCATACCAATTATATCAGAATAAAAATTGCTTTTTTTTTTTTATTTTTGATTCATCAGCGCATATTATTCGTGAAATAGATCAGCAGTGGAAGGTATCAATTTCAATATCCATGTCTGTACAAATCTCATTAACAAACAATCAAGTTACATATGTAACAGATCCATTTTCTTTGGACCTCGGCTTTAGGGATTTCGTCTTTGGCTCTAATGAATTGTTGTAAATCTATAATTGAGAAGGGGCAATTCATACATTCTATTTACTTTATGGAAAGATTCTTAATATAACAAAATATCTCAAAAAATGAGGAAGGAAATTTTTAGATGTATGTATTTGTTATCGTTCTATTTCATCGACAATGAGGTTTCTATTTTCGTGAAAAAGCTTTTTGATCTTTTCAATTTATTAAATTCAACTATTTAACATAGAATATCCATAATTACTTCCAGTAACAATTGTTTAATCTAAGATACAGAAATCTCCTACTTATAAGGATCAAATGTGGTTTTTATTGTTTATAAAACTTTATTCAACTCAAATGCTGATGTAATCATGTCGAGGTAGTCAATTTTTTCAATTAAATATTTGTACTGATTTATTATTAGATTAGTCTTTCGTACTTGAAGAAGTATTAGATTGGCGAATCTATCCTATTGGCTGACTTGAAGATGCAGATTCAAAAATAACTCATTTATTTTATATTTGTATTCTTTTATTTTCAATTTTTTTTATGTAAATGTCTATTATACTCTATTATGTATATTATATTCTATTATGTATTAATAAATATTATATATATTATTTAAAAAATGAATTTAGAATTAGATTCTAAAATAATAATATTATATTTTATTTATAATATCTAGTATTTTATGATATCTATAATAATATAGAATTATAGATAATCTATCATTATGATTATTATGAATATAATATTTCTATATCCTAAAATTATAATATAATTATATTATAGATATTAGAATATCTAATTATATAGATATATAAGGGTATAAAAATCTAAATCATTTTATAGATAGATAATCTATCTAGATTAGAGTTAGAGATATAAGAAAGAAAATCTAATAAAAAATGTTCCATTCATACAATAAAATATGGGGTTAAGTTGAATTCTTGGTGAGACATCTTCATAAAAATATCTACACATCCATAAAAAAGCATAAAAAAAAAAAAAGAAACAAGTATAGATTACTATGTACCGACTAAAACAATGACTATTCATGGTTCCATAATTGAATCAATTACATACCGGCTCCAAACTAGAGGAATGTTATGGTAAAACTTCGTTTGAAACGATGTGGTAGAAAGCAACGTGCGACTTGAAGGACATGATCAGTTGTGGATTTTTACACCCACCATTTTTATATTAAAATTAGATTATATAGTTATATAGGAATGAAGGTGCTCTTGGCTCGACATCGTTTGTTCTGCTCCACTAGAACCCTCTTTTCTTTTTTTGTTGGGTTGTAATGTAAATAGTACATGATGGAGCTCGAGTAGAAAATATTGATTAATTTCTCAGGGGCAAAGATCTAGGGTTAGTGCCAATCAAGAAGTTGGAAATACTTTGTAAGTATATCTTCGATATAGAAATCGAAAGGATAGAATTCAAACAAGTTTGGAAAATTTGTTGGAATTTGTAGAACACTTTTGATCAAAAGTGTATCGTGCGGGAATCAACTAATTCTTTGATAAAAATAAATCACAAAAAAAGGTATGTTGCTGCCATTTTGAAAGGATTAAGGATCATCGAAGTAATGTCTAAACCCAATGATTTAAAACAGAAATTAAGGATCCCAGAACAAGGAAACACCGTTTTCAATTGTCTCAAAAACTAAGATTAGTATCAGAATGGCGAATACGATAGATTTGAAACGAGACAAAAAAGGGGGTTAGAGACCGCTCAATAAATGAAATGCCTAGGGGTGTCCTTTGGGCTATTTGAGAGTTATCCAACTTGAGTTATGGGTACAAATGATTTTTTTTTTTGGGGGGCCCCCCCAATAAAAAAGGACTTAAATCATAGTCTAATGAATTTTATGATTTTATAGATCGATTTGCCATTAAAATTCTATACATCAACATAACTTTGAATCATTTTTTCTCGAGCCGTACGAGGAGAAAACTTCTTATACGTTTCTAGGGGGGGGTATTGTTCACCTACATCTATCCCAATGAGCCATCTATCGAATCGTTGCAATTGATGCTCGATCCCGAAGAGAAGGAAGAGATCTTCGGAAAGTGGGTTTTTATGATCCGATAAAGAATCAAACTTATTCAAATGTTCCTGCTATTCTATATTTCCTTGAAAAAGGAGCTCAACCTACAGGAACTGTTCATGATATTTCAAAGAAAGCGGAGGTTTTTACGGAACTTCGTCTTAATCAAACGAAATTCAAATTCAATCAATGAAATACAAAA